TCGGTTTTCTACTGGCGGCTTCGACTATAACCTCAGCTCTATTTATTGGTCTGAGCAAGATACGACTTATTTGAAATTTATTGAATGAACAACAAAAAAAGGGTTTTTGTAAGATTCCAGGTAGTCCATAGTTCCTCCCCGTGTAAATTTTACATTTTTGGTTATTGAGATTCGTGGGGGATTTGGATTAATATTTAGAGATAGATATTACCTCCCCCTTTTACCTACCCTTTCAAAAAAAAAAATGATTGAAGTTTTACTATTTGGAATCGTGTTAGGCCTAATTCCTATTACTTTGGCTGGATTATTCGTAACTGCATATTTGCAATACAGGCGCGGTGATCAGTTGGACCTTTGATTAAGTAACATCTCTTTTTTTTTTTATTGACCTCCTTCGGATTAAAGAAAGGAGGAGGTCAAATTCGGGTTGCTGCTCAAGGTAGTAAAGTTATTTCATTGTAATTCGACCTAAGAAGAACAGAATCACGCTCTGTAGGATTTGAACCTACGACATCGGGTTTTGGAGACCCACGTTCTACCGAACTGAACTAAGAGCGCTTTCTTATCACATCACAATATTATCACAATATAATATATAAATAATTAAATAAATATAATAAAAGACCCTAAATATATATAAATTTTATAAAGGAATTTTCTTTGTAAACCCCACTATATGTAAACCCCACTATATACTATATCTTGCATGCATATAGTATCGGATTCTGTATGTCCAATTTTTATTGGTCTCAATGGATCCTTCATTACTGCGCATAAGAGAAGTAATAGATAGGGATGACAGGATTTGAACCCGTGACATTTTGTACCCAAAACAAACGCGCTACCAAGCTGCGCTACATCCCTTTCAATTGGCCTACAGACAGTGTCATTGTAGAGAATCCCCGTCTTGTTTTCCACATCATTATTTCCTCCATTGATATAAAATATCTCTTGCCATTTCTTCTTTTTTGTCTCATATCATATAACATATAATAATAATAATATAAATAGAATAAAAATAAAAGAAAGAAGAATATAATTTCTAAATTAAACCCGACATATAAATATAGATATAGATAAATATATAGATTAGATATAGATCAATTTTATTTTTATATTGTAATGCTCAGAAAGTAAGTGGACATCTTTTTCTGTTGTAAAGAAAGGAAAATATCTGTTGTCATATATCGGGCCGTTATATGGTTATATATATATCCATTTTATCCATTTTAGTTAGGGATTACGCGTACAAATACAAGTGATCCTTAACTACATATGTATCTGATCATATATGTATTACAATAAAATTACAATAAAAAAAGGAGGATTTTCAATGCGAGATATAAAAACATATCTCTCCGTGGCACCTGTGTTAAGCACTCTATGGTTCGGGTCTTTAGCAGGTCTATTGATAGAGATCAATCGTTTATTCCCAGATGCGTTGACATTCCCTTTTTTTTCATTCTAGTTAGGGATGAAGAAGATTAAAGATACAAAAAATTATCGGTGACTAACCTACTTCCCTTTTCTTTGTTTTGTTCTTTCTGTCAGTTTTTAGGATAAAAAAGAAGAAAAGATAAAGAATCAAAGAAGATTCACCCGCAATGAAACTCGGGTTCAGGCTGAATTAATGGAGGGAGAACCGAAATAGAAATAAGGAAGGGTCGAGGACAACAAAAGCAAAGCATACAAGATACTTAAATTAAATAAAAATACTGGTATTAGAATATTAGAACTAGAACTAGAACTAATTGATAGCTAGAAATCGTTGTATTACTTATTATTATTTCTCTATTGATTGCAATGAAATATTTCAGAATTGGATTTCGAGTCAGCAACTTCTTTTTTTTCTTCGTTTCGGATCGAAAATAGAAGAGTTGAGTGAATCCAAAACCAAAAAGGAGGTTCATGGCCAAGGGTAAAGATGTCAGAGTAAGAGTTATTTTGGAATGTAACAGTTGTGTCCGAAACGATCTTAATAAGAAATCACGGGGCATTTCCAGATATATTACTCAAAAGAATCGACACAATACGCCTAGTCGATTGGAATTGAGAAAATTTTGTCCCTATTGTTACAAACATACTATTCATGGGGAGATAAAGAAATAGATAAAATGTAATGCGTGTGTAACCCCTGGAATAAATTACATAGCATAGTATTATAAATAAAAATAAAACAAACAAATCCTATTTCGGTCGGATCCCAAATGAAATTAGAATTAAGAAATAGGATGTTAAAGATAAGGAATAAACCATGGATAAATCCAAGCGACTTTTTCTTAAATCCAAGCGATCTTTTCGTAGGCGTTTGCCCCCAATTGGTCCGGGGGATCGAATTGATTATAGAAACATGAGTTTAATTAGTCGATTTATTAGTGAACAAGGAAAAATATTATCTAGACGAGTGAATAGATTGACTTTGAAACAACAACGATTAATTACTATTGCTATAAAACAAGCTCGTATTTTATCTTTGTTACCTTTTCTTAATAATGAGAAACAATTTGAGAGAACTGAGTCGACTCCTAGAACTACAGGTCCTCGAACTAGAAATAAATAGATAGGCCTATTTCCCAATTGCAATTGAATAAAAATTCCAATCCGAACCCCAACTCGGATTTATAAAAAAAAAAAATGAGAGAATCCGGATTGGATTGTCACGTCGTAAGAAAAAATAGTAAAGTAAAATATCTATTTCTTTTTATTGATTTATTGAAAGGTGTTCATTCGTTTTTACTCAATTTTCTATTTTAATTTAAAATTTAATTGATCATATTCATTTCTGCTCTACCTTCCCGGAGCCCATTCTCCGGGGGCCCCATTTAAATCATTACGGTGTATTCCTTCCAATCTCCTTATTTAATGATCTTCTTGGAAATCATGTAAAGACAATTCGTATTAGATATGGCTATTTGGGCAAGTATTTTACGATTAAGAAGCAACTGCCTCTTGTACAGATCATGTATTGATCTACTATAACTATTTGATACCCCACTCTCACGGATTGCTGCATTTATCCGAGTGATCCACAAACGACGAAAATTTCTCTTTTGCCTGCCCCTATCCCGATGAGCAGAAACCAAGGCTCTCATTTTCTGTTGAATAGTAGTTCGAGTAAGTCTTGAATGAGTCCCTCGAAAGGTTGATGCAAATAAACGAATTTTTGTTCTACGTCTCCGAGCTATATACCCTCGTCTAATTCTGGTCATTGAATCAAATTAAACTTTGATGAATAACTAATTGATTTATTGTCTTTTAGTCATTCTTTTCCCCTTTCCTGGTCTATTAATAACAAAACGGATTCTTCCGATGTATAAAAAAAATTCCAATGGCTTTGGCTACTATGACCTTCCCAACCACGATTTTTTCCAGGCATTTAACCTCGAAATAAGAAATTTTATTGATACTAGGTATCAACAAAAAAGAGTAAATTGTAAATTAAGTTGAGTATTAAAGTATCAATAAAAAGTAAAGGTAAATGGATCAATAAATAGTGGGTTACATCGTTTCTATGGTTGCTTCTTAAACGGTGAGGTCCTCTCTATACACCGGAGCCCCTTCCCTCATTTAATCAATGTTATTAGTAACTTGTACAGTTCACATTCTTTGACTCTACCCATGAATTATCCAGCAATAGGTCTTTTCACAATGAGATCTACCCATACAGTAACGGTATTTAATTACAAAGGTTGGCTAGGTAGCTGACCCTGTTAGTCCGTTCTTGCAAGAGTGGGAGCCTTTTTCTTTTGCTTCTTAAATACTATTTCCCCGCTTAATGAATAACCATTTGCTACCAATGGGGAATTGCTTCTCATCTCCAATTGAGTTGATTGGATTTGCACCAATAGAAACCATAAATTTCATACACAATGGAGGTTTTTTTAGATTCATATATTGAATGGAATTCTCCCATCCTATTCATTTCATTGGTACCGGTCATTGATACTGGAAAAATATTTCCCTTTGTTTTGTTCCAGCTCATGATCTGAACGAGTCGCACATACACCCTAGTACATGTTCCTCGACGCTGAGGACATCCCCGAAGAGCAGGGGATTTTGTTACGTTTTTGATTGGCTGTCTTGTGTTTCTAATAAGTTGTTTAATCGTTGGCATGCTAAATCGTATATAAAATAGGCTGGTTTAGATCAATCCTAACCGGATGATTCTGAATTATTTCTATTTGATTTTTTACCTTAACTTACTCCGGTAAGCAGATAAAATAGTAAATTTTAGTTCATCCCAATCCCAATTATGGTGCAAATGGAATCGCGGATTTACGTGAAATCCCCGGCATTTTCGACCGCCACAAGATCAACAATTCCATGAGCTTGGGCTTCTGTTGCTGACATAAAAACATCCCTTTCCATGTCTTCGGATACAACCCATAAGGGCTTGCCCGTTCTTTGTACATAAACCCTTGTGAGGGTTTCGCGGAGTTTAAGCAGTTCTTCCGCTTCTAGGACAAATTCTCCTGTTTGTGCCTCATAAAAAGAACTAGCAGGTTGGTGGATCATTACCCTGATGATATAACACAATAAATGGTTCCTCGATCTCGTAGTATCGTACGAAGGAAAGAGAGAAAGAATAACAAGAAGAAAAATGAAGAAAAAAAGAATATATATATAATTGAACAACCGTACAGGCATTTTTGTGCATTGCATACGGCTCCACAATGGAATTTACTTTTACTTTCTGTCGAGCAAAAAGAGAAATAGGATCCATCAGACCAAAATTGTTAAATGATCCATTTACCACCCTTCTTTTTGGGGGAGTTAAAAAATACTACGATGGTTCCGTTGCTTTCTATATTTATAATTTATCTCGTATGTGATTCAGCAATCCCAAAGTTTCTTTTTGATCCGATCAAATAAGTAAAAAAGGATCTTGTTTTTTTTTTTCATTTTAGTACCCTTTCATAACATAAATATTGGAAAGAGACTTCTGGTGTGAAAACAAAAAAAAATTTGTGACGCTAAAATGAACCCCGGATAGATAAGATCAAATCAGAAGTACCTTTTGTCTCATATTACTCGCCCGATACATAATCTCATGTTATGAAAAAACAATAAGGGTTTGCTCATATCGAACTCGAAGTGCCATGCTATTATTACTTAATATTCTATATTATATGAATATTATTATTCATATTACATATCGCGAAGGCATAGTCTTCTTTTTTCTCTCAAATCAAATAAAAAACTCATTGGCGCCAAGCGTGAGGGAATGCTATACGTTTGGTAATTTCTCCTCCGACCAGGATGAAAGATCCCATTGAAGCGGCCAATCCCATGCATATTGTATGTACATCTGGTGGCACAAATTGCATAGTATCATAAATTGCTACTCCGGGTATTACCCACCCGCCGGGGGAGTTTATAAACAAATAAAGATCCCGGGTCTCGTCCTCTATACTGAGATATACCATGAGACCAATAAGTTGGTTTGAGATTTCGCTATCAACCTCTTGGCCTAAAAAAAGTAATCTTTCTCGATGAAGTCGGTTGATTAGGACAAAATTTTATCCCTTAGGAACCGTACACGCACCTTTGGATGCATACGGTTCACAAAAAAAAAATTTTGCGAAAAGAAAAAAAGAATCAATGTGTTGATTCCAGCCCGCCTTCTTTTTTATAGTAGGACTTTTCTACCTCCTAATGAAAGGGCTTTTTATTCTATTTTTTTTAAGAAAGATGATTTTTTGCTCGCCTCTTCGTAGCCTCTTCGTAAAAAAGAAAAGAATCTGCTAAACTTATTAAATTAACCTCTCATTGATGTATTGTTTCATCGAAATCCAATCCAAATTACGATGGAATTTTCTTGTTCCTGAATGGGCCTCCTCAATTCTTTTAGGTTTATGTTCTACTCCGGGTAAGGATCCGCCCGATTTCAATTTGCACATATAGGACAAATGATCCAAATACCACTTTTTTTTTTTTTTCAATTCATTCCTTTCTATTGATTGGCAGTTTTAGATCGCTCATATGCTATAAAAGTAATCACTTATGATACGTAATCATACATATATTTATTAACAATTGGGTATTTTCTGAACGGAGCCTGGGTACTTAATTTTATTAGTCCAACCAAGCCAACCATAAATTATTATAATTGATAATAGAATATTCATCTCGACCCCCTCAAAAATGGTGCACTTCACGCTCCAAATTATTGATGGCTCACGCAATCTTTTTTGGGCGAAACAGAGGGTATCTCGATCGGGGGAGAGAACGGGGAAATCCCATATGACCCAATATGTCTGACAAGCCGCACTATACGTCAACCCAAACTGCATCTTCCTCTCCAGGACTCCGAAAAGGTACTTTTGGAACACCAATAGGCATCAACTGAAAGAAAGGGGAGATAAGTACTATATTTTACTTTGATGTGGAAACGTTAAGACGAAATTAATAAAGGAAAAATCTTACTAAAGGGGTGGCCTGTTCGAATGATGAACAAGTATCTATGGATTCGCTCCTAAAAAATGGGACCAATCCCCCATTGCGTATTGGTACTTATCGGGTATAGAATAGATCTGCTTATCTTTGTTCCTACGAACAGAATTGTTCCATTATTACCAACGAAATTGAATTCAATATTAAATAAATATTAACCCTTGCTCCGAAATAATCCACCGAAAGGGAGAGGCCCATAGGATAGTCTTTTCCAATCCAATGCGATAAAGTTACATAGTGTCTATTTTTCTTTGATAAAGGGGTATTTCCATGGGTTTGCCTTGGTATCGTGTTCATACCGTTGTGTTGAATGATCCCGGTCGGTTGCTTGCTGTACATATAATGCATACAGCTCTCGTTTCTGGTTGGGCCGGTTCAATGGCTCTATACGAATTAGCTGTTTTTGATCCCTCTGACCCCGTTCTTGATCCAATGTGGAGACAGGGTATGTTCGTTATACCCTTCATGACTCGTTTAGGAATAACCAATTCATGGGGCGGTTGGAGTATCACAGGAGGAACTATAACTAATCCGGGTATTTGGAGTTACGAAGGTGTGGCCGGGGCACATATTGTGTTTTCTGGTTTGTGCTTCTTGGCAGCTATCTGGCATTGGGTATATTGGGATCTAGAAATCTTCTCTGATGAACGTACAGGAAAACCTTCTTTGGATTTGCCCAAGATCTTTGGAATTCATTTATTTCTATCAGGATTAGCTTGCTTTGGGTTTGGTGCATTTCATGTAACAGGCTTGTATGGTCCTGGAATATGGGTGTCTGATCCTTATGGACTAACCGGAAAAGTACAATCTGTAAATCCTGCGTGGGGGGTAGAAGGTTTTGATCCTTTTGTTCCGGGAGGAATAGCCTCTCATCATATTGCAGCGGGCACATTAGGCATATTAGCAGGCCTATTCCATCTTAGTGTTCGTCCTCCCCAACGTCTATACAAAGGATTACGTATGGGTAATATTGAAACTGTCCTTTCCAGTAGTATCGCTGCTGTCTTTTTTGCAGCTTTTGTTGTTGCTGGAACTATGTGGTATGGCTCCGCAACTACCCCGATCGAATTATTTGGTCCCACTCGTTATCAATGGGATCAAGGATACTTCCAGCAAGAAATATATCGAAGGGTTGGTGCTGGACTAGCCGAAAATCAGAGTTTCTCAGAAGCTTGGTCTAAAATCCCTGAAAAATTAGCTTTTTATGATTACATTGGCAATAATCCAGCAAAAGGGGGATTATTTAGAGCGGGCTCAATGGACAACGGGGATGGAATAGCTGTTGGATGGTTAGGACATCCCGTCTTTAGAGATAAAGAAGGGCGCGAGCTTTTTGTGCGTCGTATGCCTACTTTTTTTGAAACATTTCCAGTAGTTTTAGTAGACGGAGACGGAATTGTAAGGGCCGATGTTCCTTTTAGAAGGGCAGAGTCGAAGTATAGTGTCGAACAAGTAGGAGTAACTGTTGAGTTCTATGGTGGTGAACTCAATGGAGTCAGTTATAGTGATCCTGCTACTGTGAAAAAATATGCTAGGCGTGCTCAATTGGGTGAAATCTTTGAATTAGATCGTGCTACTTTGAAATCTGATGGTGTTTTTCGTAGTAGCCCAAGGGGTTGGTTCACTTTTGGACATGCTTCGTTTGCTTTGCTCTTCTTTTTCGGACACATTTGGCATGGTGCTAGAACCTTGTTCAGAGATGTTTTTGCTGGTATTGACCCGGATTTGGATGCTCAAGTGGAATTTGGAGCATTCCAAAAACTTGGAGATCCAACTACAAGGAGACAAGTAGTCTGATACAGCATTGCTCTTGTATCTTTCGCCTTTATTGGATTGAATTTTTGTGATTTAAGTTTGACGTAGAGTACCATAGAAATCTTGATTTGAATCCCCGGCCTTTCTTTGACTCTTGTCCTTTCTTAATCTGGGAGATGATCCCAAATGAACAGGTGTGGAAGCTATAATTGTAAACCACGATCAAATTTATGGAAGCATTGGTTTATACATTCCTTTTAGTCTCGACTCTAGGAATCATTTTTTTCGCTATATTCTTTCGAGAGCCGCCCAAGGTTCCGACTAAAAAGGCGAAATGATTTTTTATTATCCTACATTATTTAAATCTAAGTTGAAGTAAAGTAATGAGCCTCCCATATTGTATTAGGGGCTCATTACTTTACTTCAACTAGTCCCCGTGTTCCTCGAATGGATCTCTTAGTTGTTGAGAGGGTTGCCCAAAAGCGGTATATAAGGCGTACCCGGTAAAACTTACAAGTAAACCAGATATAAAGATGGCGACTAGGGTTGCTGTTTCCATTATTCTAAAATTGCAAGACCACAATGGATCCATGATAAGATCGTTTATTTACAACGGAATGGTATACAAAGTCAACCGATCTCAACCAATGCAATAGGATTTATGGCTACACAAACCGTTGAGGGTAGTTCTAGATCTGGTCCAAGACGAACTAATGTAGGGGGTTTATTGAAACCATTGAATTCGGAATATGGGAAAGTAGCTCCTGGGTGGGGAACTACCCCTTTGATGGGGGTCGCAATGGCTCTATTTGCGGTATTCCTATCTATTATTTTGGAGATTTATAATTCTTCCGTTTTACTGGATGGAATTTCAATGAATTAGGTCCATAAAAAAGAATGAAGTCCTGGCTTTTCAATCTGGCAGTTCGACCGCGGAATTCCTTTGTTTCTGTATTTCCTGAATATGAGTGTGTGACTTGTTATAATTGATCCTATTGATAGTACAGAGAATGGGTCTGTCATCTTGAGAGAGATGGGTTCTGCCTCGTCGGATATTCATTTTAGTATCTGGAGCACGGAATATATGGAATAGATCAAGAAATCTTTGAACTATGATTCATACCTACTATTCAGACCTCGCGACTGGATTCAAAAAAAAAAGGCAAAGATTTCTTTTAGAATTCTAAATCGAAGGTTTTTTTTTCTTCCTTAAAAATTCTGTTTATGTTTATTTTGACCAATGAACAAATCAAATGTTTATCCGAATTTTTAGTCATTTCATCTATTATCTATTAATTTAATTGAATAAGTGATAACCAAACGGCTCTTACTCAGAGAACCTTTGGACTTAGCTTGTGCTTGTGGGCTTTATTCAATCATCGTGGTTCTAGTATGAATCTGAGGTTTCAATCAATTCGTGGGGTCTCAACAAGAGAATTCCTATCAATAAAAAAAAAAAATAAATGAAATAAAAATAAAAGATAGGGACAAAGAAGATTCAATAAGCCTGTAACTATACAACATAAAGATGAATGAGCTGACTTGATATTTTGGCATTATCATCACAAAAAAGAGCTTGAGGGTTTTTTCCCTTCGTATCTTCAGATAAGATTTAATCCGGGGAGACTAAGAATAGAAGTTTCAAACTTTCTATTAGATATCCGTTGCAACCAGTATTTTGGTGTTTCTGCTTGAGCTGTACGAGATGAAATTCTCATATACAGTTCTAAGAGGGGGAGTTCCCTTGGTTTACCTATCTCAATAAAGTATATGATTGGTTCGAAGAGCGTCT